TTATTTTCAATAAAAAACTGTCAGAAATTCAAGAAAGAGGTGAAATTGAAAAAAAAAGAAAAATAGGTGTAGAAAGAACTTCCAAAACGAAGGTAACTAAACAAGAACAAAAAAAATCCAACGCAGAATATCTTTCTGCTTCTCTTTTTTCGAAGGAAAGAGAGAATTCGTACAAAATCGATGAAAGAGAGGGAAAAGATATCTTTCGATTGGAAAAACCTCTTCTAAGGATTATTTTTGATTATAAACGATTCCATCGTCCCTTGCGATATATAAAAAATGATCGATTTGAAAATGCTGTAAGAAATGAAATGTCACAATTCTTTTTTCATATATGTGAAAGTGATGCAAAAGAAAGAATATCTTTTACGTATCCATCTAGTTTATCAACTTTTCTTGAAATGATACAAAGAAAGACGTCTCTCTTCACAACAGAAAAATTATCCTATGATGAATTGGATAATCATTGGAGTTCTATTAATGAACAAAAAAGAAACAACCTAAGTAATGAATTTCTAAATAGGGCCGAAGCCCTAGATAAGGAATGTTTTACTTTGGGTGTACTCGAAAAAAAGATTAGATTATGTAATGATGAGACTAAAAAATACTTACCTAAAATATATGATCCTTTCTTGAACGGACCCTATCGCGGACGAATCAAAAAAAGTTTTTTATTCTCAATCAAGAATAAAACTTACACAAAAAACTACATTTGGATAAATAAGATTCACGCCATCCTTCTTAATATTAATACTGATTATCCAGACTTTGAAGAGAAAATAGATAGCTTTGATAAAAAATCATTATCAAATGAAATTCGTTTTTTTTTTAACTTGATCAGTCAATTTTCTGGAAAATCCGTATCCAATTTGAATTTTAAAGGACTTTATTTATTTCGAGAACATGAAAAGATGGATTCCGAAGCTAAAAAAAAAAAACTGAAATTTTTATTCGACGCAATTCTAACTGATACGAACGATAAAACAATTAGAAATAGAAAAAAATGTATTGGAATAAAAGAAAGCAGTAAAAAAATTCCTCGATGGTCATACAAATTAATTGACGAGATAGAACACCTGGAAAGCAATGGTGAAACAGCAAATTTTGAGATTCGTTCAAGAAAAGCAAAACGTGTAGTAATTTATACTGATGACTCAGAGAATGCCGATGCTTATACGGATACCAAGGATACTGATAATTCTGATGACAAAGATGAATTTGCTTTAATACGTTATTCACAACAACCGGATTTTAGGCGAGACATAATCAAAGGATCTAGACGCGCTCAAAGACGTAAAACTGTTAATTGGAAAATCTTTCAAGCAAGTGCACATTCTCCTCTTTTTTTGGACAAAATGGACAAATCCTCTTTTTTTTCTTTTGATATTTTCGAACCAATGAAAATATTTTTTCTAAATTGGATGTGGAAAAAGAAAACTAAAGAATTGAAAATGTCGGATTATACAGAGGAAAAGAAAAAAGAGATTAAGAAAAAAGAGGAAGAAAAGCGTATAGAAATAGCAGAAGCCTGGGATAGCATTCAATATGCTCAAGTAATAAGAGGTTTTTTATTAGTAACCCAATCGATTATTAGAAAATATATTCTATTACCCTCATTGATAATAACTAAAAATATCGTTCGTATACTATTATTTCAATCTCCCGAATGGTCAGAAGATTTAAAGGATTGGAATAGAGAAATGTATATTAAATGCACCTATAATGGCGTTCAATTATCCGAAACAGAATTTCCGAAAAACTGGCTAACTGAGGGTATTCAAATAAAGGTCCTTTTTCCTTTTCGTCTGAAACCTTGGCACAGATACAGATCTAAGCTACGATCCCCTCAAAAGGAAAAGGATCCAATGAAAAAAAAAGTTAAAAAAATGGATTTCTTCTTTTTAACAGTTTTCGGAATGGAAGTAGAATTTCCCTTTTCTTCTTTTCCCCGAAACCGACGTTCGTTTTTTGATCCCATTTTTAAAGAACTTAAAAAAAAAATCAAAATTTGGAAAAAGAGTTTTTTTCTAATTCTAAAAGTATTAAACGAAAGAACAAATTTTTTTCTAAATATCACAAAAGAAACAGCACAATGGATCATCCAAAGTATTCGCAAAAGGATTCTATTTCTAAAAGAAAAAATAAAAAAACTATCATTATCAAATCTTTTATTTATATTTGGATTGAGAAAAATATATGAATTCAATGAAATTCAAAAAGATTCAACAAAAAGTAAGAGTAATCCAATGATTTACGAATCCACCATTCCAATTCAATCTAGTAATTGGAGAGACTGTTCATTGACAGAAAAAAAAATAAAAGATCTAAATGATAGAACAAAGAAAATCATAAAACAAATAGAAAAATTTAAAAAAGACAAGAAAAAAGGTTCAGAGAGAAATATTTGTTCTAAGAAAACAACTTATGATGATAAAAGATTAGAATTAAAAAAAAATATTTGGCAGATATTACAAAAAAGAAATGTTCGATTATCCCGCAAATCACATTATTTTTTAAAATTTTTCATAGAAAGGGTATATATAGATATATTTCTATGTATCATTAATATTCCTAGAATCAATGTACAACTTTTTCTTGAATCAACAAAAAAAATTCTTAATAAATACATTTACAATAATGAAGCAAATGAAGAAAGAAAAAGAAGTGATAAAAAAAATCAAAGTCTAATTCACTTTATTTCTACTATAAAAAAATCAATTTGGAATATTAGGAATACGAATTCACAGAATTTTTGTGACGTATCCTCTTTGTCACAAGCATATGTATTTTACAAATTATCACAAACCAAAATTATTAACTTATATAAGTATAAGTATAAATTAAGATCCGTTTTTGAATATCATGAAACACCTCTTTTTCTTAAGAATGAAATAAAAGATTCTTTTTTTGGAGTACAAGGAATATCTCATTCCAAATTAAAACAACATAAGAGCGATCCCAATTCTATAATAAATCAATGGACAAATTGGTTAAAAGGTCATTATCAATACGATTTATCTCCGAATGGATGGTCTAGATTAGTATCCAAAAAATGGCGAAATAAAATGAATGAACACCGTGTGGCTCAAAATAAAGATTTAACAAAATATCATTCATATGAAAAAAGTGGATTAATTCTTTACAAAAAACAAGAAATAGACTCATTAACAAATAAAAAAAAAAAAATGAAAAAACAATATGGGTATGATCTTTTATCATATAAATCTATTAATTATGCAGATAAGAAGGACTCATATATTTATGGATATAGATCGTCATTCCAAGCAAATAATAACCAAGCGATTTCTTATAATTCCAAGACGCGTAAAAAAAAAAAATTGGATATGACGGATGATATTCCTATCAAGAATTATATAGTAGAAGATTCTATTCTAGATATGGAAAAAAATCTGGATAGAAAGTGTTTTGATTGGAAAATTCTTCATTTTTGTCTTAGAAATAAAGTGAATTTTGAGGGTTCGATCGATACCGATTATTATTTTACGCTTCATCAAGAAATCAACCCATCCAATCAAAAAAAAAACCTTTTTGATTGGATGGGAATGAATGTAGAAATACTAAATCGTTCTATAGCGAATCGGGAATTTTTTTTCTTCTCAAAAATTTTTATATTTTATAATGCATATACCAGTAACCCATGGATCATACCAATCAAATTCCTTTTTTTCAATTTTAATGTAAATAAAAAAGGTAGCGAAAAGAAAAACATCACGGAAAAGAAAAAAATAGATATTTTTAGACGATGGAAAAAAAAAAAATATCTTGAATTTGAGTTAGAGACTCAAAATAAAGGAAAAACAGAATATGCAAGTCTACTAAATCTTGAAGCATCCCTTTCAAAGAAAGAAAAAGATGTTAAAGAAGATTATGCAGGATCCGACCTAAAAAAGGGTGTAAACAAAAATAGATACACGAACAACATCGAAGCAGAACTTAATTACTTCCTAAGAAGGTATTTGCTTTTTCAATTGAACTGGCGCGATTGCTTAAATGAAAGAATAATGAATAATATCCAAGTATATTGTCTCCTGCTTAGACTAAAAAATCTAAAAGAAATTGCTATAGCCTCTATTCAAAGAGGAGAACTAAGTCTAGATATTATGAAAATTAAGAATCAGAAGGATTTCACTCTTACAGAATTGAATAAAAATACGGAATTGATGAAAAAAGGAATATGGAGTATCGAACCAATTCGTCTGTCTAGAAAAAACCATGAACAATTTAATATGTATCAAACCATAGGCCTTTCGTTGATTCATAAGAGAAAGCAAAAAATTAATCAAAGATACCGAGAAAAAAGCTACGTTGATAAGAAAAATTTAGATAAATCCATTAAGAAATCCATTACAAGAACAAGAGATCAAAAGCTGACTGAAAATACAGAAAAAAATCATTATGATTTGCTTGTTCCTGAAAATATTTTATCCGCTAGACGTCGTAGAGAATTGAGAATTCTAATTTGCTTCAATCCTAGGAATAGAAATAGTGTACATAGAAATACGTCATTTTACAATGAGAATAAAGTGAATAATTGCTGTCAAGTTTTGGCTACAAGTAAAGATCTTGATAGAGATAAAAAAAAACTAATTAATTTAAAGTTAGTTCTTTGGCCAAATTATCGATTAGAAGATTTAGCTTGTATGAATCGCTATTGGTTTGATACCAATAATGGCAGCCGTTTCAGTATGGTAAGGATCCATATGTATCCACGATTGAAAATTCGTTAATCTACATTTTTTCTTTTTTTTTTTTTTTTCTATTTCTCGTAACATATCTGGTATGCGAAAACAAATAGATGCACATACGCATTGTCTTACCCTCTATTCTGAGACACGATACTATATCAAGGATATATCCTATCCATTAGAAATCAACAAAATCTTCTTATTTGAAGTCTACAATTTTGCTTTTGTTAATGCATAAATATAGATATAGATAGTATTTTTTGTATACCTATTTGAATTGGGTTGATTAATCAAAATTGATTTGAAAAATAAAATCAGGAACTCTTAAGAAAATTAAGATTATTGTATATACCAAATTGAAAATGAGTGTCATTATTATTACTGATCAATAAAAATATCTAGACTCTATAAAAAAAAAGGGGGGGGAAAGACAAGCTTTCATTTTTTTATGGTAAAAAAATCATTTATACCCGTTATTTCACAAGAAAAAAAAGAAGAAAACCCGGGATCGATTGAATTTCAAGTATTCAATTTCACCAATAAGATACGGAGACTTACTTCACATTTGGAATTGCACAGAAAAGACTATTTATCTCAAAGGGGCTTACGTAAAATTCTGGGAAAACGAAAACGACTCCTGTCTTATTTGTCAAAGAAAAATAGAATACGTTATAAAAATTTAATTAATCAGTTGGATATTCGGGAGCCACAAACTAATTAATTTGAAAAGTCGTTTTGAATTATTCGATTTATTAGATCTTGAATTTTGATGAACTCATTTTTGTTTTAAGCAATTCATGGAAGAATGAATCGAGGAAAAACCTATGAATGTCCCAGCTACAAGAAAAGACCTCATGATAGTCAATATGGGTCCTCACCATCCATCAATGCATGGTGTTCTTCGACTTATTGTTACTCTAGATGGTGAGGATGTTATTGATTGTGAACCAATATTGGGTTATTTACATAGAGGGATGGAAAAAATTGCAGAAAATCGAACAATTGTACAATATCTGCCTTATGTAACACGTTGGGATTATTTAGCTACTATGTTCACAGAAGCAATAACCGTAAATGGACCGGAACAGTTAGGAAATATTCAAGTACCTAAAAGAGCCAGCTATATTCGAGTAATTATGTTGGAGTTGAGTCGTATAGCTTCTCACCTACTATGGCTGGGACCTTTTATGGCAGATATTGGTGCACAAACCCCTTTCTTCTATATTTTCAGAGAAAGAGAATTAATATATGATCTATTCGAAGCTGCCACAGGTATGAGAATGATGCATAATTTTTTTCGTATCGGAGGGGTAGCGGCTGATCTACCTTATGGCTGGATAGATAAATGTTTGGATTTTTGCGATTATTTTTTAACAAGGGTTGTTGAATATCAACAACTTATTACGCAAAATCCTATTTTTTTAGAACGGGTTGAGGGAGTAGGCATTGTTGGTGGAGAGGAAGTAATAAATTGGGGTTTATCAGGACCAATGCTTCGGGCTTCCGGAATACAATGGGATCTACGTAAAGTTGATCATTATGAATGTTACGAGGAATTTGATTGGGAAGTTCAATGGCAAAAAGAAGGAGATTCATTAGCTCGTTATTTAGTACGAATTGGTGAAATGGTCGAATCCATAAAAATTATTCAACAGGCTCTGGAAGGAATTCCGGGAGGGCCATATGAGAATTTAGAAATCCGCTGCTTTGATAGAGAAAAGGATCCAGAATGGAATGATTTTGAATATCGATTCATTAGTAAAAAGCCGTCTCCGACTTTTGAATTACCGAAACAAGAACTTTATGTGAGAGTTGAAGCCCCAAAGGGAGAATTAGGAATTTTTCTAATAGGGGATCAGAATGGTTTTCCTTGGAGATGGAAAATTCGTCCCCCGGGTTTTATCAATTTGCAAATTCTTCCTCAGTTAGTTAAAAGAATGAAATTGGCTGATATTATGACAATACTAGGTAGCATAGATATCATTATGGGAGAAGTTGATCGTTGAAATGATAATTGATACAACAGAAGTACAAGATATCAATTCTTTTTCCAAATTGGAATCTTTAAAAGAGGTCTATGGGATTATATGGATACTTGTCCCTATTTTGACTCTTGTATTGGGAATCACAATAGGTGTACTAGTGATTGTATGGTTAGAAAGAGAAATATCGGCAGGGATACAACAGCGTATTGGACCTGAATACGCCGGTCCTTTGGGAGTTCTTCAAGCTCTAGCAGATGGAACAAAATTACTCTTCAAGGAGAATCTTATTCCATCTAGGGGAGATATTCGTTTATTCAATATTGGACCATCCATATCAGTCATATCAATTCTAGTAAGCTATTCAGTAATTCCTTTTGGCTATAACTTTGTTTTAGCTGATCTCAATATCGGTGTTTTTTTATGGATTGCTATTTCGAGTATTGCTCCCATTGGACTTCTTATGTCAGGATATGGGTCAAATAATAAATATTCCTTTTTGGGTGGTCTACGGGCTGCTGCTCAATCGATTAGTTATGAAATACCATTAACTCTATGTGTGTTATCAATATCTCTACGTGTGATTCGTTGAGACAGAAACTTTTCCATGCTCCTTTCTTTTCGTCTTGATTTCTTTTCTTCTTTATAGGAAATTTAAGGGAAAGGGGTAGAAAAAATGGAATAGATATCCTGATTTTTGGATTTTCATTATTTTTATTCGGAATTCGGATTGATGAACTAAATGAGATAGTTATATGAGTGAAATAAAACAGCTTCTATATTATTCATTGATTTAATATTCTAATATTCTATAATATTCTCTAATTTAAATTATGAATTTAATGAAATTGAAATTCAATATATTTCGAATATTTAGTAATAAAATTAAATAAAATAGAAAATAGATATATATTTATAGATATATATTTGTATTTTGAATATATAATATTTAAATATTTAAGAATATAATAAAATATTTAATATTAATATAAAATTATTTAAAATTCTTAATATACTATGATTTGAATTTCATTTGAATCTGCAGTAAAAATATTGAGTCTCATTTTCTATGTATAAGAATTAAGTGGAAAAAAAAATTATAAGCGGAAGACAACGTTTACCCCAAAATTGGTTGATTAGTCATCCTGTTTTGAAGCGGGCTCAAAAGACCAACCTTATTGAGTTTTCACTATCGTTTGTATGAATTACCATACATGTATTACCATAAGGGAAGATTGATAAAAAATGCGTGGATGGTTAGAAACACCAAGATACACAAAGGATTAGTAATGGAGATTATGTAAATTCTCAAAAAGAGCATTTCTGCATAATATAAAAAGAATACAAATTGGGGCTTTAAGTTCGTAGAAAAAATAAGGCAGTACTCCCCACAATTCCGATCTAGAGTATGCTCCTATCCACTGATTAAATAAATAACTATCAGAAACGAAATAATCCTTTAATTTTTTTTAAGTCCCTTTTTGTTTTGCACATAAAAAAAAGAAGAATAGGAACGAAAAAAAAAAACAAAAGAATAGAATACAATAATAAAAAAAAAAAGAGGGATCCCTTTGGATTCTTTCTTATATACATATTCATCGAAATACAATTTATGTCATAATTCATAAACTAGTGTCTAATTTTTTCACGTAATCGAAAACGACGGGTTATTGAGAATTCTAAAGGAGTATTTTATTGAATTGAAGAATTCAATTATTACTCAACAAATTCAAATTATTAAGGGATGAGATCAATTCAGAAGTACCTTTTTTTGTATTTATTATTATAACAGACAGAATTCAATTGGTCTAATTTAGGACCGTCCAATGGATTTGAATCCTATCTATCCTAGGGATATATCAAGATAAATAACCGGCCCGGTCCCTTAGATTTATTTATGGCCTTCGAGGAGCCGTATGAGGTGAAAATCTCATGTACGGTTCTGTAATAGCGATGGGAACAGTAATGTTATCACCGACTAGGATTATCTAACAGTTTAAGTACAGTTGATATAGTTGACGCGCAATCAAAATATGGTTTTTGGGGATGGAATTTATGGCGTCAACCTATAGGTTTTATCATTTTTCTAATTTCTTCCCTAGCGGAATGTGAAAGATTACCTTTTGATTTACCAGAAGCAGAAGAAGAATTAGTAGCAGGTTATCAAACCGAATATTCGGGTATCAAATTTGGTTTATTTTACGTTGCTTCCTATTTAAACTTATTAGTTTCTTCATTATTTGTAACAGTTCTTTACTTGGGCGGTTGGAATATCTCTATTCCGTACATATTTGTTTCTGAGCTTTTTGAAATAAATAAAACATGTGGAGTTTTTGGAACTACAATTGGTATCTTTATTACATTAGCTAAAACTTATTTGTTCTTGTTCCTTTCTATCACAACAAGATGGACTTTGCCTAGGCTAAGAATGGATCAATTATTAAATCTTGGATGGAAATTTCTTTTACCTATTTCTCTGGGTAATCTATTATTAACAACTTCGTTTCGACTATTTTCACTGTAAAAGATTGATATTCTATATTCATAACTTGTCTCAAACAAGAGAAAGAAACAAAACAAAAATATTCATAGATATTCACGATATGTTCCTTATGGTAACTGGGTTCATGAATTATGGTCAACAAACAGTACGAGCTGCAAGGTACATTGGTCAAAGTTTCATGATTACCTTAGCCCACGCAAATCGTTTACCTATAACTATTCAATATCCTTATGAAAAATTAATAACATCGGAACGTTTCCGCGGTCGAATCCATTTTGAATTTGATAAGTGCATTGCTTGTGAAGTATGTGTTCGTGTATGTCCTATAGATCTACCCGTTGTTGATTGGAAACTGGAAACTGATATTCGAAAGAAACGATTGCTTAATTACAGTATTGATTTCGGGATCTGTATATTTTGTGGTAACTGCGTTGAGTATTGTCCAACAAATTGTTTATCAATGACCGAAGAATATGAACTTTCGACTTATGATCGTCACGAATTGAATTATAATCAAATTGCTTTGGGCCGTTTACCAATGTCAGTAATTGATGATTATACAATTCGAACAATTCAATTTAAATAAAATTCTTTATTAGATTTATATTTATATAATTTTATTAATATAGTTTCTAGTTTCGAAATAGTTTAGAATACTCGTTCGTATAAAGAATTAGATTAGTCCTATAACTGTACCTAGATGAATTCACACTCCTTAGGATTTAATTCAATTAGGAATTTAGTATATAAAATTTTTTCCTGGTCGTATCAATAAGGTCATGAAATTTCAATTTATTTATCTTTTATTTTACATCTAATGGATTTACCTGAACCGATACATGATTTTCTTTTAATCTTTCTGGGATCAGGTCTTGTATTAGGAAGTCTAGGAGTAGTATTATTTACCAACCCAATTTTTTCTGCCTTTTCGTTGGGACTGGTTCTTGTTTGTATATCTTTATTCTATATTTTATCAAACTCCCATTTTGTAGCTGCAGCACAGCTACTTATTTACGTAGGAGCTATAAACGTTTTAATCATATTTGCTGTGATGTTCATAAATGGTTCAGAATATTACCAAGATTTTCATCTTTGGACCGTTGGGGATGGAGTTACTTTGCTGGTTTGTACAAGTATTTTTGTTTCACTAATAACTACTATTCCAGATATATCATGGTACGGGATTATTTGGACTACAAGATCAAATCAGATTATAGAGCAAGATTTGATAAATAATAGTCAACAAATTGGAATTCATTTATCAACAGATTTTTTTCTTCCATTTGAACTCATTTCAATAATTCTTTTAGCTGCTTTGATAGGTGCAATTGTCGTGGCTCGCCAGTAAGAATAGAACTCGTAATATCAATCTAAATTCCATTTTGTTCTATTGATTTTTTTTTTCCATTTCCTTTGAATTTTACATGTGAATGGGAAAGTGAAAGATTATTTATGTTTAATTTTATTATTTGACTTATTACCAATATCTTCTTTTGGTCTGTACTTGTTATATTCTCTAGTCAATCGAATCTGTTGAAGTGTTGTTCATATTGAAATGAATCGAAATTGATAAGGAGTTGGTCAATGATGCTCGAACATGTACTTGTTTTGAGTGCCTATTTATTTTCTATCGGTATCTATGGATTGATCACAAGCCGAAATATGGTTAGAGCCCTTATGTGTCTTGAACTTATACTGAATGCGGTTAATATAAATTTCGTAGCTTTTTCTGATTTTTTTGATAGTCGCCAATTAAAAGGAAATATTTTTTCCATTTTTGTTATAGCTATCGCAGCCGCTGAAGCAGCTATTGGACCGGCTATTGTTTCGTCAATTTATCGTAACAGAAAATCAACTCGTATCAATCAATCGAATTTGTTGAATAAATAGTGAATAAAATAGTGAATAAGAATAAATAGTATTAATCAGAAAAATTCGAATTTCAAATATTGAAATTCGAATATTTATCAATTCAAATTCGCATGTATGATAACATATGATTATGTTTGCGAAAACGTAATAAATCAAAGTATCTTGGCCCTCTGTTATGAATTGATCCAGAGGTAGATTGATTAGAAAAATTCTGGTAAATCATTGATTCATCTGGTGTTGAAATATATGATATGATTCATTTACAAGTTTACTAGATCGAAAATAGCTAATGTTCAAAAATTAATAGAGCCAATGTCTCATTCAGTAAAGATTTATGATACATGTATAGGATGTACTCAATGTGTCCGAGCCTGCCCCACAGATGTATTAGAAATGATACCTTGGGACGGATGTAAAGCTAAGCAAATAGCTTCTGCTCCAAGAACAGAGGACTGTGTTGGTTGTAAGAGGTGTGAATCCGCCTGTCCGACAGATTTCTTGAGTGTTCGAGTTTATTTATGGCATGAAACAACTCGAAGCATGGGTCTAGCTTATTGATACGTTTCAAAAAACCACATACGAATACCATTTTTTTATTGACAAAAACCCGTGCTCAAAGTGGGAAAGATTTTTTTTTTCATTTTGAGCACGGGTTTTTCTGGCCCAAGTGTATCTTATTTTTACCACGAATTTTTTTCCTTGGTTAACAATAGTTGTAGTTTTCCCAATATCCGCGGGTTCCTTAATCTTCTTATTTCCCCATAGAGGAAATAAGGTAATTAGGTGGTATACTATTTTTATATGCTTAATGAATCTCCTTATAACAACCTATGCATTCTGTTATCATTTCCAATTGGACGATCCATTAATCCAATTGACGGAGAATTATAAATGGATCCAATTTTTTGATTTTTATTGGAGATTCGGAATAGATGGACTCTCTATAGGCCCTATTTTACTGACGGGATTTATCACCACTTTAGCTACTTTAGCGGCTCAACCGGTTACTCGGGAATCCCGATTATTCCATTTCCTGATGTTAGCAATGTATAGCGGTCAAATAGGATCATTTTCTTCTCGAGACATTTTACTTTTTTTCATGATGTGGGAATTAGAATTAATTCCTGTTTATCTACTTTTATCCATGTGGGGTGGAAAGAAACGTTTGTATTCAGCTACAAAGTTTATTTTGTATACTGCAGGAAGTTCCATTTTTTTATTAATCGGAGTTCTCGGTATCGGTTTATATGGTTCGAATGAACCAACATTAAATTTGGAAACATCAGCTAATCAATCGTATCCTGTGGCACTGGAAATAATATTCTATATTGGATTTCTTATTGCTTTTGCTGTCAAATCGCCGATTATACCCTTACATACATGGTTACCAGACACCCACGGAGAGGCACATTACAGTACTTGTATGCTTTTAGCCGG